TGGTTTATTCTGCAGCAGCAAACGCTAATCACAATAAAGGTTTGAATGAAACAAGTTTAATCATTAGTAAAGCTGAAGTCAACGAGGGCACGACCGTGAAAAAATTAAAACCCCGAGCTCGAGGGCGGAGTTATCCGATAAGAAGATCGACCTGTCATATAACTATTGTGTTGAAAGATATATCTGTAGATGAACAACTAGAAAGAGATAAAAGGAAAAAGCAACTGAGGAATATTTAAAGAAAGAATATTCCATATTAGAAAAACTACAAATATGCTATATTATGTTATGCTTAAAAAAACCCGAATGGATAAAAAAAAACACACCGATATGATGTTTCACGATATATATAGTAGTGGGGGACTATGGGACAAAAAATAAATCCACTTGGTTTCAGACTTGGTGCAACTCAAGGTCATCATTCTGTTTGGTTTGCACAACCAAAGAATTATTCCGAAGATCTACAAGAAGATCAAAAAATACGAGATTGTATCAAAAATTATGTACAAAAAAATCTGAAAATATCCTCTAATGTCGAGGGAATTGCACGTATAGAGATTCAAAAAAGAATTGATTTGATTCAAGTCATAATCTATATGGGATTCCCCAAGTTATTAATAGAAGAAAGGACTCGCAAAATCGAAGAATTACAGTTCAATGTACAAAAAGAACTCAATTGTGTAAACCGAAAACTCAACATTGCTATTACAAAAATTGTAAACCCTTATAGCCACCCCAATATTCTTGCGGAATTTATAGCCGGGCAATTAAAAAATAGAGTTTCATTTCGCAAAGCAATGAAAAAAGCTATTGAATTAACTGAGCAGGCAGGTACAAAAGGAATTCAAGTACAAATAGCAGGGCGTATCGACGGAAAAGAAATTGCACGTGTCGAATGGATCAGAGAAGGTAGGGTTCCTCTACAAACCATTCGAGCCAAAATAGATTATTGTTCCTACGCAGTTCGAACTATCTACGGGGTATTAGGTATCAAAATTTGGATATTTGTAGACGAAGAATAATAAGCATTGACTCGACTTGTATTTAGTTCTATTTAGTGATAAAAAAATGAACAATTCTATAAGGTTGAATAAAAATCCAATTAATCATTTGGTATAATTGCTATGCTTAGTGTGTGACTCGTTGGTTTTTGTAGGATTAGGATTCAAAAAAATGGAACAGCCCGTAGTACGAACTAATAACTATAGAACTAATAACCAACTCATCGCTTCGCATTATCTGGATATAAAGAAAGAGCCAGTCAAAATATGATATATATGATATATAAGTCATATCGTTGTAGCAACTGAAATCTTTTTTTGCAAAAACAAAAAAGAAAAACCAATCTGATTATGGGTTGTAAAGCAAGAAAAGTATACAGATAAATGGAAGGCTGAGAGAAAGATAGAAAAAGAATATCAACGATATATGATTCCAATATGTACGGTCTATGAGTCATCTCATAAAAAAGAATGTAATAAAGCATCAATACTGATTGATCCCTAATTAAACAAATACGTGGATAAAACCACAAATAAAGAGCCCCGAGCCAATAAAGACTGAGAAGATTGACTCAAAAACAAATTTCATTAGGGGCTCCGTTGTAGAGTTCAGACCTAATCATTACTCGAGAGGTGGTGGGAACGACAGAACCTGTGAATGCATCAGATTCTATTGAAAAGGAATCCTAATGATTCAGTGGGTAGGATGGCGGAACGAACCAGAATTCATTTTTTGTTTTTGAAAGATTATGTCATAAACTAATCTTACAACTAAATGTTGAAAGAGTAAATATTCGCCCGCGAATTTTTTTTTTAGAAATTTGAATAAATTCGATATGATAATAAAAAGCAAAATAAAATAAAGATTCATTATAACATTGTACCTAAATTACATTATCTATAAAATTACATTATCTATAAATAGAATACGTGATTAATTATATTATATACCAAATCAAAAGATAAAAAAATTCTATTAAATGAAATTTCAAAGAATCTCCCGATTCGGTATTCAGCATGTATTTTATTTTTAATCATTTAATTCGCGAGGAGCTGGATGAGAAGAAATTCTCATGTCCGGTTCTGTAGTAGAGATGGGTGGAATTGATAAACAACCATCAACTATAACCCCAAAAGAACCAGATTCCGTAAACAACATAGAGGAAGAATGAAAGGAATATCTTATCGAGGTAATCGTATTTGCTTTGGTAGATATGCTCTTCAAGCACTTGAACCCGCTTGGATCACGTCTAGACAAATAGAAGCGGGGCGGCGAGCAATGACACGAAATGCACGCCGCGGCGGAAAAATCTGGGTACGTATATTTCCAGACAAACCAGTTACAGTAAGACCTACAGAAACACGTATGGGTTCGGGGAAAGGATCTCCCGAATATTGGGTAGCTGTTGTTAAACCCGGCAGAATACTTTATGAAATGAGCGGAGTGGCAGAAAATATAGCCAGAAAGGCTATTTCAATAGCGGCATCAAAAATGCCTATACGAACTCAATTCATTCTTTCGGTATAGGATAGGAATGTATAACAAAAGGAAAGAATTTTTTTGATAAAAAAACAATTGTAGGTTTCTTGTTTTGTTTTGAACAAACAATATTTCTTTTTTTTCACCCTTTACATTGCAAAAGACAAAACCAATAAAAAAAAGATATGATTCAGCCTCAAACCCATTTGAATGTAGCGGACAACAGCGGGGCCCGAGAATTGATGTGTATTCGAATCATAGGAGCTAGTAATCGACGATATGCTCGTATCGGTGACGTTATTGTTGCTGTAATCAAAGAAGCAGTACCAAATACACCTCTAGAAAGATCAGAAGTGATCCGAGCTGTAATTGTACGTACTTGTAAAGAACTCAAACGCGACAACGGTATGATAATACGATATGATGACAATGCTGCTGTTGTTATTGATCAAGAAGGAAATCCAAAGGGAACCCGAATTTTTGGCGCGATCCCCCGGGAATTAAGACAGTTAAATTTCACTAAAATCGTTTCATTAGCACCTGAAGTATTATAAGGGAATGCCGTGATATAGTTTTATAATATTTGAATGAAATGGATTAATTTAAATTAAATTCGTAGATTGTTTGTATATCACGTATATACCTTTTAAAATTCATAAATATTTATGAATTCAGAAAAAAAGAAATAGAGCATGTTGATTATATCAAAATTCGGGGGCAACAATAATCTTAGTTTATCATGAGTAAAGACACTATTGCTGACATAATAACCTCTATACGAAATGCTGACATGAATGAAAAAAGAACAGTTCGAATACCATCTACTAACATCACTGAAAATATTGTTAAAATCCTTTTACGAGAAGGTTTTATTGAAAACGTGAGAAAACATCAGGAAAGCCGTAATTTTTTTTTGGTTTTAACCCTACGACATAGGAGAAATAGGAAAGGACCGTATAGAACTGTTTTAAATTTAAAACGGATCAGCCGGCCCGGCCTACGAATCTATTCTAACTATCAACGAATTCCGAGAATTTTAGGCGGAATGGGAATTGTAATTCTTTCTACTTCTCGAGGGATAATGACAGACCGAGAGGCTCGAATAGAAGGAATCGGCGGGGAAATTTTGTGTTATATATGGTAATCTTTCTGATAGCCAAATCATATGCGGAACTTTCATATTTGTGAAAAAAAGAGTAATTAGGGTAGGTTTCTAATATAATATTATGCCTCTTTGATTAGTTGATGCCTCAAAGCCGTTTTACCTGGAATGAAAGAACAAAAAAGGATTCGTGAGGATTTAATTACTGAACTACGTCCCAATGGTATGTATATTTCAAGTTCGTTTAGATAATGAAAATCCGATTCTGGGTTTTGCTTCGGGAAAGGTTCAACGTAATTTTATACATATACTACCCGTAAATAGAATCAAAATTTTGGTAAGTTCTTATGATTCAACTAAAGGAAATAGAATTTGTATATTTAGTATATTAATATTTAGTATATTAAAAAGTAAAGACTCAAAGAATTTGGTGGTTTTTTGATTTCAACATTCTTTCGTAGGGATACAATTCGAAGTTAGAAATTTTAAGAAACTTATTTTCTTCCAATTTAAGTAGATTCAGAATTAAGAAAGGGAGTGACAAATATGAAAATAAGGGCCTCTGTTCGTAAAATTTGTGAAAAATGTCGATTAATACGTAGGCGGGGACGAATTATAGTAATTTGTTCCAACCCGAGACATAAACAAAGACAAGGATAATCTTTTTAAACCAAAAGGGACTCCCAAAATAGAAAGGACCTGATGTACAGATGTACAAAAAAATCAGTAAAAAAACCAGGATCTGTTTTGACATGAAATGGATATATCCATATATCTCTGACTTATATTTATAAGATGATAAAATATGGCAAAACCTATACCAAAAATTGGTTCACGTAGAAATAGACGTATTGGTTCACGTAAGAATGCGCGTAGAATACCAAAGGGAGTTATTCATGTTCAAGCAAGTTTCAACAATACCATTGTGACTGTTACAGATGTACGGGGTCGAGTAATTTCTTGGTCGTCTGCCGGTACTTGTGGATTCAAGGGTACAAGAAGAGGGACACCATTTGCCGCTCAAACCGCAGCGGGAAATGCTATTCGGACAGTGGTGGATCAAGGTATGCAACGAGCAGAAGTCATGATAAAGGGCCCGGGTCTCGGGAGAGATGCGGCATTAAGAGCTATTCGTAGAAGCGGCATACTATTAAGTTTCGTACGGGATGTAACCCCTATGCCACATAATGGCTGTAGGCCTCCCAAAAAAAGACGTGTGTAAACATTGAAGAGATTTCAAGAGAAATAAATAATTCAATGATTTGATCAAATAATATTACTATGGTTCGAGAGAAAGTAACAGTATCTACTCGGACACTACAGTGGAAATGTGTTGAATCAAGAGCAGACAGTAAGCGTCTTTATTATGGACGCTTTATTCTGGCCCCACTTATGAAAGGCCAAGCCGATACAATAG